ACATTAGATCCCCCCAATAGTTCTTTCCTTATGGAACTACAATACAAAACAAAGATGGGATTCTTTAATATGGAAAGAATCTAGAACTGAAAAGGTTAATAGAAGTTGCTCCTCTTTGAATCGAGTTGGCCCGAAATCAAATAAAAATATTCAATAATTTGAAATTTTTTGAAAAATTCAAGTTTTTCTTTTCTTTTTTTAGTGTCCACCTATAATGACTGATGAATCAAGAACTTTCAATTAGTTTTTCTTACCGTCGTATCTGGATTGAGACTTAGGTAAATGTTTTATTCATATATGTAGTAAAAGAACATATTTAATTTAGCTCTTTCATGCCTATTATAACTAGTTATTTTGGTTTTTTACTGGCTGCTTCAACTATAACCCCAGCTCTATTTATTGGTTTGAGCAAGATACGACTTATTTGAAATGAAATAAACATGAAACATAAACAATTTAAAAAAATCAAAGCCTATCAGAATAGTTCATTTCAGGTATTATATGGTTCCTTCCCGCGTCAATTGCCAATTGACGGTCATTGAGATTTACGGATAATTCAGATTAATATTTAGGGATAGATCTTACCTCTTTTTTTATTCCCTAAAACAAATCAAAATGATTGAAGTTTTTCTATTTGGAATCGTCTTAGGTCTAATTCCTATTACTTTAACAGGTTTATTTGTAACTGCATATTTACAATACAGACGCGGTGATCAGTTGGACCTTTGATTGAATAACATCTCTTTTTTTGATTGACCTCCTACAAGGAGGTCAATTTTTAGTTGCAATTCTACTTTGTTTTGTAAAATTATTTCGTTGTAATTCGACATAACATAAACGGAATCACGCTCTGTAGGATTTGAACCTACGACATCGGGTTTTGGAGACCCGCGTTCTACCGAACTGAACTAAGAGCGCTTTATTGTATCCTATAAAAGTAGATACAATTGTAAAGAAAAGGATTTTTTTTACCCCCTGGTCTTGTTTACATATAGTATGTAAAAAAAAAAGATTATATCCAAAAATTCCCGATCTTATTCAATGAATCCCTTGTAACTGTCCATAGGAGAAAGAATAGGTAGGGATGACAGGATTTGAACCCGTGACATTTTGTACCCAAAACAAACGCGCTACCAAGCTGCGCTACATCCCTTTTTCAAATTGTTATACAGTGTCATTGTATAAAATTCATGTCTTGTTTTCCACATCCTTCTTTTTTGATATATATATATATAGGTAGAGAATGTTCTTGTTTTTAGGGGGCAGCAAAATTTAATCTGATGGGTTATTGTACATATGCATTTTAGTTAGTAATTCCTAATTACTTATTTAATTTCAAACAAAAACAAATGATATTGAACTAAAAGATAAAGATCGGGTTATCTATGATCTATGTATTAGAATATCGAACTAGGACTATATATGTATTACAATATACAATACAAATAACAATACAAATAAAGAATTAAAAGAAATACAAAAAAAAAAATATAAAATAAAAGAAGAAGGAGGATTTTCAATGCGAGATATAAAAACATATCTCTCAACGGCACCTGTGCTAACCACTCTATGGTTTGGATCTTTAGCAGGTCTATTGATAGAAATTAATCGTTTATTCCCGGATGCCTTGTCATTCCCCTTTTTTTCATCCTGATTGAATTCTTGTATTGATCTGTTAAGAAATAAGAAATGAAGAATATTTGAGATACAATTCTACGTAATATGGCTCCAATTTTGCTCCCTTTTTATTTCCTTTCCTAAAAAAAAAGAAAGAGAAAGAGTGTATCGAACCTCAGTCAAAATAAAGTGAATCTACGATAGAATTTGGGGGAAAAGAAGAAAATACTGAGATTAGGACAGGAATAATTCCTAGTTAGAAAAAATTGTATTAATTAATTATTATGATATTCTTAATATTATTCTATTAATGAAATCTTAATATTATTCTATTAATGAAATAGTTATACTAATTCATAGTAATTCTATTTTAGATTTATAGTACGTCGAAGTCATTCAAATTCTAATAATTCAAAAAGAAAATATTTAGGAATTCCATTTCTATTTAGGAATTTTTCTTAATACAGATATAGAATATAGATTCTATCTTTCTTTTCTTTTTCTTTGGTTCGGGTCAAAAAGAAAATTAAGAGAGTTTTAAAGTTAAGTCGATCCAAAATAAAAAAAAAAAGGAGGTTCATGACCAAGGGTAAAGATATAAGAATTCTAGTTATTTTGGAATGTACCTGTTGTGTTCAAAAGGGTGTTAATAAAGAATCGCCGGGCATTTCTAGATATATTACTCAAAAGAATCGACACAATACACCCAATCGGTTAGAATTGATAAAATTTTGTCGATATTGTAAAAAGTATACGATTCATGGGGAAATAAAGAAATAGATGGAATGTAATGCGTGTGTGATTTTTCTAAGTAGCGGGAGGAGTAATAACTTTACATCTTAACATATATAATACAAACCAAATTCTATTTTGGTCGAATATTAAATGAATAAGAAAAAAATAGAATTTTATTTTCTAGATTATTTTATATATATAAGGAATAAACAAACAAGGGATAAGTAAACCATGGATAAATCCAAACAACCTTTTCATAAATCCAAGCGATCTTTTCGTAGGCGTTTACCCCCAATCGGATCGGGGGATCGAATCGATTATAGAAACATGAGTTTAATTAGTCGATTTCTTAGTGAACAAGGAAAAATCTTATCTAGACGGGCGAATAGGTTGACCTTGAAACAACAACGATTAATTACTATCGCTATAAAACAAGCTCGTATTTTATCTTCGTTACCTTTTCGTAATAATGAGAAACAATTGGAGAGAGTGGAGTCGATCCCTAGAACTACTGGTCCTAGAACCAAAAATAAATAGATATACTCCTCAAAACTCCAATTGGAACTCAAGCTTAATGTTTTGCTCGGAAAAAACTAGAATCCAAATTTGATTCTTTTATTATAAAAAAGGAAAAAGGGGGAAGAAATCTTTTTTTATTGAAAGATGTTCATTTATTTCTACTACTCAAATCTTAATTTCTTTTTCTTATATCTTCCCGGAGTCCATTCTCCGGGAAATCCTGTTTCAATCATTCTTGTTTCCCGTATCGTATAATAGATTCTATTAAGATTCCTTTATTTGATTTGTATTTTATTTTTGATTGATGATTTTATTTGAAATCATATCAAAACAATTCTTATTTGATAGGGCTATTTGCGCAAGTATTTTACGATTCAGAAACAATTGTCTCTTGTAAAGATTGTGGATGAATAGGCTATAACTATAGAATAAATTATCTTTACGAGTTACCGCATTTATCCGAGTGATCCACAAACGACGAAAATCTCTCTTTTTCCTGCTCCTATCTCGATGAGAGGAAACCAAAGCTCTCATTCTTTGTTGAGTAGTCGTTCGAGTAAGTCTTGAATGAGCCCCTATAAAGGTTGATGCAAATAAACGAATCTTTTTTCGACGTTTCTGAGCTGTATATCCTCGTTTAACTCTGGTCATTGAATCAAATGAAACTTTCTTGAATAACTAATTGATTTCTCTTCTTTCAGTCATCCTTTTCCTCCGGTTGATTAATAACAAAACGGATTCTTCCGATATATAAAATATAAATTCCAATGGCTTTTGCGACTATGACCTTCCCGACCACTATTTTTTCTGTATTCAAGGTATCTCGCCTGGAAATAAGAAATTCAACTGCTACTAAATAAAAAAGAATAGTGGGTTTCCTCGTTTCTATGGCAACTTCTTAAACGGTGAGGTCCTCTCTATACACCGGAGCCTCTTCTTTCATTTCATAGAATTTTATTGTGAACTTGTATAGTTCACACTTTTTGGCTCTACCCATCCATTTTTCAATTAGAATTCTTTTTTCAATTCTAATTATAACTTAATAGTACTTTTCACAAAAAAACTATCCATACAGTGACGGCATTTAATTATGAAAGTTGGCTAGGTAGCTGACCCTGTTAGTCCGTTTTTTTAAGAATAGGAGCATAACCTTTTTTCCTCCGCTTAATAGATAACTATTTGTTACCAATGGAGAATTCCTTTTCATCTCAAACGGAGTGATTGGATTTGCACCAATAGAAACCATAAATTAATAACATAATTAGGTAGATGACAGATCTTCATTTTTAGAGAATAGTCAATTAAATGGCCGTCTTTTACTCTATCTATCCTAATTCATTGGTAGTGGTCGTTGATACTTTAAAAAATTTTTTCATTTTTTCAAACTCATGATCTGAACTGAACGAGTCGCACATACACCCTAGTACATGTTCCTCGACGCTGAGGACATCCTCGAAGAGCGGGAGATTTCGTAACATTTTTTATTGGCTGTCTTGCGTTTCTAATAAGTTGTTTAATGGTTGGCATGGTATGTCTATAGAATCTCATTCTAGATAGAATAGAGCGGGTTGGCTTAGATCGATCTTAACCTGATGGTTGATGATTATGAATGATTTCTATTTACACGGAAATTTAAAATTTTTAATTATATTTATAAGGAATCCCCAGTATTTTCATTTTCGACCGCTACAAGATCAACGATGCCATGAGCTTGGGCTTCTGTTGCTGACATAAAAACATCCCTTTCCATATCTTCGGATATAACCCATAAAGGTTTGCCCGTTCTTTGTACATAAACTTTTGTGAGAGTTTCGCGAAGCTTCAATAGTTCTTCTGCTTCCAGGATAAATTCCCCTGCTTGTGCCTCGTAAAAAGAACTAGCAGGTTGGTGAATCATGACCCTGATGATATTGATATAACATCATGAATGGTTCTTCTATCTATATATCGCACGATTGGGTTAAAGTAAGGGTGAATCAAAATAACAATAAAAAATAGAATTAAACAACCGTACGGGCATCTTTTGTACATTGCATACGGCTCTGTAATGGAATTTATTTTTTGCGATAGAAGAAATTCTATCAAAAAGAATAAATAGAACCCATCCGATCCAAATCGTTAAATGATCC